GGTTTATTCCATCTTAGCGTTCGCCCACCGCAACGTCTATACAAAGGATTACGTATGGGCAATATTGAAACCGTCCTTTCCAGTAGTATTGCTGCTGTCTTTTTTGCAGCTTTTGTTGTTGCTGGAACTATGTGGTATGGTTCTGCAACGACTCCCATCGAATTATTTGGTCCTACTCGTTATCAATGGGATCAGGGATACTTCCAGCAAGAAATATATCGAAGAGTTAGTGCTGGACTAGCCGAAAATCAAAGTTTATCAGAAGCTTGGTCTAAAATTCCTGAAAAATTAGCTTTTTATGATTATATTGGTAATAATCCAGCAAAAGGGGGATTATTCCGAGCAGGTTCAATGGACAATGGGGATGGAATAGCTGTTGGATGGTTAGGACACCCCATCTTTAGAGATAAAGAAGGGCGCGAACTTTTTGTACGACGTATGCCTACTTTTTTTGAAACATTTCCGGTTGTTTTGGTAGACGGAGACGGAATTGTTAGAGCTGACGTCCCGTTTAGAAGGGCAGAATCAAAATATAGTGTCGAACAAGTAGGTGTAACTGTTGAGTTTTATGGTGGTGAACTCAATGGAGTGAGTTATAGTGATCCCGCGGCTGTGAAAAAATATGCTAGACGGGCTCAATTGGGTGAAATTTTTGAATTAGATCGTGCTACTTTGAAATCCGATGGTGTTTTTCGTAGTAGTCCGAGAGGTTGGTTTACTTTTGGGCATGCTTCGTTTGCTCTGCTTTTCTTCTTCGGACACATTTGGCATGGTGCTAGAACCCTGTTCAGAGATGTTTTTGCTGGTATTGATCCAGATTTGGATGCTCAAGTGGAATTTGGGGCATTCCAAAAACTTGGAGATCCAACTACAAAAAAACAAGTAGTCTGATGCAATATTGCTTTCTTTTCTTATAGTTTATGTTTGCGATTTAAATAGGTGGTGTACTGGAGAAATCGTGAGTTTAATCGCTGCCGTTGCTTTGACACTTTTTTTTACCCGGTGGGGATCATCCCAAGTAAACAAAACAGATATGAAAGCTATAATTGTAAACCGCGATCAAATTTATGGAAGCATTGGTTTATACATTTCTCTTAGTATCAACTTTAGGAATCATTTTTTTCGCTATCTTTTTTCGAGAACCACCTAAAGTTCCAACTAAAAAATGAAATAATTTTTCATAATCTTCATTGACGTAAGCAGCCTCCCCATATGGGGAGGCTGCTTACTTCAACTAGTCCCCGTGTTCTTCGAATGGATCTCTTAGTTGTTGAGAGGGTTGCCCAAAGGCAGTATATAGAGCATACCCAGTAAAACTTACAAGTAACCCAGATATAGAGATGGCAACTAGGGTTGCTGTTTCCATTATTATAAAATTTCAAGACCACAATGGATCTATTCTAAGATCGTTTATTTACAACGGAGTGGTATACAAAGTCAACAGATCGTAATGAATACAAAAAAAGATTTATGGCTACACAAACTGTTGAGGATAGTTCTAGATCTGGTCGTCCAAAAAAAACTTCTGTAGGGGGTTTATTGAAACCATTGAATTCCGAATATGGTAAAGTAGCTCCTGGATGGGGAACAACCCCTTTGATGGGTGTTGCGATGGCTCTATTTGCAGTATTCCTATCTATTATTTTGGAGATTTATAATTCTTCTGTTATACTGGATGGAATTTCAGTGAATTAAACTGCCAAGAATCTGGAAGTCCTGGCTTCTCGTTTGATACAAAAAAGTGAAGTATGTGGGTCTCTAAATTTGAGCCTATTCTACTTTGGCAGTTCGACCGCGAAATTTATTTCTTTCTGCATTCTATATTTCCGGAATATGAGTGTGTGACTTGTTAGAATTAACCCTATGGATAGTACACAGAATAGGTCTGTCATCTTCCTCAAGATGGTTTGACTTCGTCGGATATTCAGTCTAATATCTGGAGCACGAAATAGATCAAATAGATCACAAAGTATTCGAACTATGATTCATACTTAATACGCAGACCTCGTAGCCGGATTCCTTTCCGTTATATCTTATAAAGTTTAATAAATCAAAAGATTTTTCTGCTGTGAAACTCTTATTTTGATCAAAGGACAAACGCTTCCTTGTATTTTTTAGTCATTATAGTTTTTTTTCATTGAATAAGTGATGATCCAATAGTTCTCACTCAGTGAACTTTGGACTTTGAAAGTTTCATTGAATCATCGTGGTTCTCGTATGAATCTGAGGTTTTAATTGATTACTTAAGTAGGGTTTTAACAAGAGAATTCCTATCAATAATAAAGAAAACAAGAAGAAATCCGGATTCCCATTCTAATTCTATACAAATACCAAATAAAAAAGACAATAAAGATAGGTAATCTAGAAAATTCAAGAGGCCTGGAACGATCAACACAACATAAAGACGAATGAGCTGACTTGATTTTTTGGCATTTAACCACAAAGAACAGCTTTTGGATTTTGACTCTTTCGTATCTTTAAATAATATTGAATGGGAGAGAAATTTGAAATGAATGAGAGGGAAATTCAAAACTTTTTATTCCATATACCTTTCAATCAGTATTTGGTTTTTTTTGTTTGAGCTGTACGAGATGAAATTCTCATATACAGTTCTTGGAGGGGGAGTCGCCTTGGTTTACCTATCTCAATAAAGTTTATGATTGGTTCGAAGAACGTCTTGAGATTCAGGCGATTGCGGATGATATAACTAGTAAATATGTTCCTCCGCATGTCAACATATTTTATTGTCTAGGAGGAATTACGCTTACTTGTTTTTTAGTACAAGTAGCTACGGGATTTGCTATGACTTTTTATTATCGTCCAACCGTTACTGAGGCTTTTGCTTCTGTTCAATACATAATGACTGAAGCTAACTTTGGTTGGTTAATCCGATCTGTTCATCGATGGTCGGCAAGTATGATGGTCCTAATGATGATCTTGCACGTATTTCGTGTATACCTCACCGGTGGTTTTAAAAAACCGCGCGAATTGACTTGGGTTACTGGTGTGGTTCTGGCTGTATTGACCGCATCCTTTGGTGTAACAGGTTATTCTTTACCTTGGGATCAAATTGGTTATTGGGCAGTCAAAATTGTAACAGGTGTACCAGACGCTATTCCGATAATAGGATCGCCTCTTGTAGAATTATTACGCGGAAGTGCTAGTGTTGGACAATCCACTTTGACTCGTTTTTATAGTTTACATACTTTTGTATTACCTCTTCTTACAGCGGTATTTATGTTAATGCATTTCCTAATGATACGTAAGCAAGGTATTTCTGGTCCTTTATAAAAAATATGGATTCTAGATATTTGTAATTAATGATTTATCTTATTACTTGGTGAAGGAACAATAGTATTTCATTGCTATAAATATGTGTTATTAAAAAAATAAGACATATATTTGGATATTTCCCTTCAACTCCACAATATTGTATTATTTATTTATTTGACATGAATAGTTGAAGGGAATTCTATGAAGAGAAAATGGATTATGGGAGTGTGTGACTTGAACTATTGATTGGGCCGTGCAGAAATATAACTTTATCTGCTACATTTGAATTCACAACCAAATGTGTCTTTGTTCCAACCACCGTGTCGTCCGGGATAGGCTGGGTTATTGGAAGAGAATCTTTTCTATGATCAGACCCCACGATGTCGTGCATGAGTGAGCTCCGTCAAATCCAGTCGATTAAGGGATGTAACATAATCCTGATTATGTTTTTAGCTAAAAAAAACGAAAATAATTAATTAATAGTATGTAAATGCATTCATTTCCTCTGCATCGACTCTAGTTATGATACTATCGGAGTGAAATACAGGATCTAACGAAGAGTAGAGGCTAGATTTATATTAGTAACAAGTAAATCCTTTGTGTTTGAAAAAGATCGATATAATTTTCGAGATTCAGGACGAATTGCAAGGTATGAGACGATCCAGAAAGCACTTAATCATCATCAACTTTGTCAGCTTACGTGGGTATTGAGCATTTACCTGTAAGAATGGAATTCCTGGGAAGGTTTAGTTGCAATAACTTTGCAAAAAAAAAAAGGAATCAGATAATTCTTTTCTTACATATTAAATATCTTTTCTTACATATGAAATATCTGTGGATAACATATAGATTTTTTCTGTGGATAACATATAGATTTTTTTTGTATGGATTGATTTCGTTTGGTTAATTATTGCTCGAGCCGGATGATGAAAAATTATCATGTCCGGTTCCCTCGGGGGATGAATCCATAAGAATTCACCTATCCAAATAACAAAAAAACCAGATTTGAATGATCCTGTATTACGAGCTAAATTAGCTAAAGGTATGGGTCATAATTATTACGGGGAACCCGCATGGCCCAATGATCTTTTATATATTTTTCCAGTAGTCATTCTTGGTACGATTGCCTGTAACGTCGGCTTGGCGGTTTTAGAACCATCAATGATTGGGGAACCCGCGGATCCTTTTGCAACTCCTTTGGAAATATTACCTGAATGGTACTTCTTTCCCGTATTTCAAATACTTCGTACAGTGCCCAACAAATTATTGGGTGTTCTTTTAATGGTTTCCGTCCCAGCGGGATTATTAACCGTACCCTTTTTAGAAAATGTTAATAAGTTCCAAAATCCATTTCGTCGTCCAGTAGCGACAACTGTCTTTTTGATTGGCACCGCGGTGGCCCTGTGGTTGGGTATTGGAGCAACATTACCGATTGATAAATCTCTAACTTTAGGTCTTTTTTAATTTAATTGATCCAATTGTAAATGTAAAATAAAAGACGTGGGTATCTAGGGAGAATTCATTTTTAAATTCCTACTCCCTAGATACCTATCTAATTAGATTAATTAATTAAAATGGGTTCGACTGGAAAATAGGGATTGCGTTGAAGATTTGAAATCCATTTCAATGTCAAATTGACTTTTTAGTAAAGTTTTTTGAAATACTTTTTCTATTTCTTTTCTAGAATGTCTAATATTTTTTTTACATCTTCTATGTGAAAATGTTCAATTTTCATAAGGTCTTCTTGACTGTTATTCAAAAGGTCCAAGAATGTATGTATATTGGACTTTTTGAGACAATTATAGATTCTGGGAGGCAAGTCTAATTGGTCAATAAAAATATATTGAAGTGTTAGTTCTTTTTTTTTCTTTCTTAGTTTACCCAATCTATTATGAAACGGAAAAGGGGGTAAAGTCACCTTGTGTTGATTGTTCTCTAAATACAACCTTTCTTCTTCTACATGTAGAAAAGGAATAAATAAATTAATCAAATTCCGGGAAGCTTCATGAAGTGCTTCTTTAGGAGTTAAACTTCCATTTGTCCATATTTCTAGAAAAAGAATCTCTTGTGTTTCATTCCCAGTCCCATAAGAATGAATACTATGATTCACGTTTTGAACAGGCATGAATACAGCATCTATAGGATAACTTCCGTCTTTAAAGTTATTTGGCATTTTTAGACTATATCCTCTATTTCTCGCGATTTGTAATCCAATACACAAATCAATTGGTTCCGTTAAGGTAGCTATATGCTGTGTATTATCAACGATTTCTGCGGAGGGCGGTAAAATGATGTCTCGAGCAGTTATATATCCGGTACCTTGGACACAAATAAGCGCGTTGTGCGTTCCATATAGATTACTTCTTAATACAATCTCTTTCAAATTCATTAAAATTTCATGTACTGATTCTTGAATACCTCTTATGTTAGAATATTCGTGTGGTATGTTCTCAAATTTTGCACGTGTAATACATGTTCCTTCTATTTCGCCAAGTAAAGCTCTTCGCATCGCAATGCCTATTGTGTCGGCTTGACCTTTCATAAGTGGCGACAGAATAAAGCGTCCATAATAAAGACGCTTACTGTCTCTTCTTGATTCAACACACTTCCACTGTAGTGTCCGAGTAGATACTTTTACTTTCTCTCGAACCATAGTAATTTGATTTGATCAGATCATTGAATCGTTTATTTCTCTTGAAACCTTTTCAGCTTTTATTTCTATACACGTCTTTTTTTAGGGGGTCTACAACCATTATGTGGCATAGGGGTTACATCTCGTACAAAACTTAGAAGTATGCCGCTTCTACGAATCGCTCGTAATGCCGCATCTCTTCCGAGCCCAGGGCCCTTTATCCTTACTTCAGCTCGTTGCATACCTTGATCCACTACTGCTCGAATAGCATTTCCTGCTGCGGTTTGAGCAGCAAAAGGTGTTCCTCTTCTTGTACCTCTGAATCCACAAGTACCCGCGGAGGACCAAGAGATCACCCGACCTCGTACATCGGTAATGGTCACAATGGTATTGTTGAAACTTGCTTGAACATGAATAACTCCCTTTGGTATTCTACGTGCATTTTTACGTGAACCACTACGTGTATTCTTACGTGAACCAATTTTTAATATAGGTTTTGCCATATTTTTTTATTTCACAAGGATAAGTGAGAAATATATGGATATATCCATTTGATGTCGTTTTTTTTTTTCGTCAGCTCTTTTCTTTGTCTTTTAAGGAAGTCCCCCTTTTTTCCTTTATTTCCTTTAGGAAGATTATCCTTGTCGTTGTTTATGTCTCGGGTTGGAACAAATTACTATAATTCGTCCCCTCCTGCGGATTAATCGACACTTTTCACAAATTTTACGAACGGAAGCCCTTATTTTCATAGTTGTTATTCCTTAATTCTGTGAATCTATTTATTTTTTTGTTGGAAGAAAAAAAGTTTCTTGATATTTTTGAATCGTCAATTGTATCTTCATGAAAGGACTGTTGAAATTGAAAAACCACTGAATCATTTAAATACTTGTTATGGAGTCTATAAATTTAATATCCCCTGGTTAACTCATCCATAAGAACTTAGTTTGATTTTTACCTTTTTTCTTCCAGTGGTATACCTATACAAAAATATACCGGATCTTTTTGGAAGCATGATCTAGACTCATACAAATCTTCAGTATCTAAACAAAGCCGGACCATAACGTTCGAAAGGAATTCAGAAAGAAAACTTTTATGAATTCATTTTTTTCTTTCATTCCAGGTAAAACCTCTTGAAATTCTAAACTTATTTTTGAGGGATGGTATTACAACCCCCCTTTTTTTTACAAGTGGTAGGTTCCGGATAAACAAGTTTGATATTAGAAAGATTACCATATATAACACAAAATTTCTCCGCCGATTCCTTTTACTCGAGCTTCTCGGTCTGTGATTATACCTCGGGAAGTGGAAAGGATTACAATTCCTATTCCGCCTAAAATTCGTGGAATTCGTTGAGAGTTAGAATAGATTCGTAGACCCGGTCGACTGATCCTCTTTAAATTTAAAATCGTTTTATCAGATTCTTTCTTATTTCGTCTATGTCTTAGGGTTAAAATCCAAAAATATTGCTTGTTTTCTCGATGTTTCCTTACGTTTTCGATAAAACCCTCTCGTAAAAGGATTTTAACAATGTTTTCGGTGATGTTAGTAGATGCTATACGAACCGTTCCTTTTCTATTCATGTCAGCATTTCGTATAGAGGTTATTATATCAGCAATAGTGTCTCGCCCCATGATAAGTTCAAAGTCCTTTTGTTCGCGAATTTTGATATAATCAACATGTTCTTTTTCTTTTTCTTTTATTTATATATAGACAAATTTTAGAATAATATATGAATTAAATGAAATAATTTCATTTCAATTTTATTATTATTAGGGGTATATGCGTGATACACAATCGATTAATTAATTTCATTTAAATACTAGTTTTTGAATCCTATATTACCTATCGATATTCAGGTCTTATTTTATAATACCTCAGGAGCTAATGAGACTATTTTAGTAAAATTTAATTGTCGCAATTCCCGGGGGATCGCCCCAAAAACTCGAGTTCCTTTTGGATTTCCTTCTTGATCAATGACAACTGCGGCATTGTCATCATATCGTATTATCATCCCATTGTTACGTTTGAGTTCTTTACAAGTACGTACAATTACAGCTCTGATCACCTCTGATCTTTCAAGAGGAGTATTTGGTATTGCTTCTTTGATCACAGCAACAATAACGTCACCAATATGAGCATATCGGCGATTACTAGCTCCTATTATTCGAATACACATTAATTCTCTAGCCCCGCTGTTGTCTGCTACATTCAAATAGGTTTGAGGTTGAATCATATCATTTTTTTTTATCTCTTCTTTTAATGCAAAGGACGAAGTAAAAAAAATATTGTTCGTCAAAAAAAGAAAACCGGCAATATTTTTTTATCCCTAAAATTTCTTTTCTTTTTCGATATTCCTAGTCAGAAAAAATGAATTGAGTTTTTATAGGCATTTTTGATGCTGCTATTGAAATAGCCCTTCTGGCTATATTTTCGGGTATTCCACCCATTTCATAAAGTATTTTACCCGGTTTAACCACAGCTACCCAATACTCGGGGGATCCTTTCCCCGAACCCATACGTGTTTCCGCGGGTCTTACTGTAACTGGTTTGTCTGGAAATATACGTACCCAAATTTTTCCACCACGGCGTACATTTCGTGTCATTGCTCGTCGCCCTGCTTCTATTTGTCTAGATGTGATCCAAGCGGGTTCAAGTGCTTGCAGAGCATATCTACCAAAAAAAATACGATTACCACGACAAGATATTCCTTTTAGTCTTCCTCGATGTTGTTTACGAAATCTGGTTCTTTTTGGGTTATAGTTGATGATTTTTTTCTAAATTAGAAATACCATCTCTACTACAGAACTGGACGTGAGAGTTTCTTCTCATCCAGCTCCTCACGAAAAAAAAAGGACTAAAAAGGATTGTATTAAGATATAGATGTAGTTAATCATTAATGAGATGAATCATGGGATTTTTTTAGATTTCATCTGATCTATTCTAAGTTTGTGTATGGCTTTTTTTGAAATAGAATTCAAGATGAATTCTATTTATATTTTTAAATATTTTAAATAAGCTAATATCGTAATGGCCAATATCGGTCGGTTTTGTTGGAGTTAGAATATTCTAACAAATCCTTATTTTCTTTTGTCTTTTTTATTTATTTATCATATTTGATCGACTCAAATTTTTGAATAAAAAAAAGAAACTTTTCGCCGGCGAATATTTACTCTTTCAATATCTATTTCAGTTTGATGGTTGTTCCATTAGTTCTCAGAATCAAAATCTGAATAGATAAATAAGTTTCTGGTTTATTCCGCCATCCCGCCCAATGAATTGTTATGATTTCTTTTTGAATAGAATCCTCTCTATTCATGGGTTCCATCGTTCCCATCGCTTCTTGCTTAATCGTTAGGCCCGAATTCTACAAAGGAGCCCCCTTTCCCAATTTAATTAAATTAATATTAAATTAATTTCTTTTTGAGTCAATCTTCTCAGTTTTTATTGGCTCAAGGCTCTTAATTTTTTGTTTTCGGAACAAATTTATTTAATGAATATAAATGAATCTGTATTGATGCTTTATTACATTGCTTTTCTTCCACTGACCTCATAGACCTTCTAAATTGGAATCATATATATCATTGATATTTAGTTTTTTCTCTCTTTCTCTCATCTTTCCATTTATCTGCAATCTTTTTGATTTTCGTTCATAACTTTTTAATCTGATTAAGCAGATTTCTTTCTTTTTTTTTTTTTTTGTAAAAAAAATTCAGTTGTTACAATGATATGATCATTCTATCATATCTTGACTGGTTTTTTGGATTCAGATAATGCGAAGCAATGAGTTGCTTAGGTTATTTATGAATGCTATAGTTATTAGTTCCTCTTAAAAATAAGTTCTTTTTTCTCTTTTTTTATCTTAATCTAATCCTAAACCTAAACCAACGAGTCACACACTAAGCATAGCAATTATATTAAAGGAGTATTGATGGAAATTTTTATTCAACCTTATAGAATTGTAGAATTGCTGATTTTTTTCTTAAAAATAAATAAAAATAAAAAAGAAGACTTAAAATTTTTTTTATTACTTAATAGTTTTCGTTTTTTATCGGCGGAGAAAATGTAAAGACAAGTAAAGTTTTTTTATTCTTTGTC